AAAGATATTGGAATTGGACTTGTTAATCAATTCATAACCTTTCGAGCACACCCAATATATATTCGAACCCCTTTTACTTGCAGGAGTACATCTTGGATCTGTCAATTATGTTATGGCCGGAGTCCTACTCATGGTGACCTGGTCGAGTTGGGAGAAGCCGTAGGTATTATTGCGGGTCAATCAATTGGGGAACCGGGGACTCAACTAACATTAAGAACTTTTCATACCGGCGGAGTATTCACAGGTGGTACTGCCGAACATGTACGAGCTCCCTCTAATGGAAAAATACAATTTGATGAGGATTTGGTTCATCCCACACGTACCCGTCATGGGCATCCTGCTTTTCTATGTTTTATAGACTTGTATGTAACTATTGAAAGTCGAGATATTCTACATAATGTGAATATTCCAACAAAAAGTTTGATTTTAGTTCAAAATGATCAATATGTAGAATCAGAACAAGTGATTGCCGAGATTCGTGCCGGAACGTCCACTTTTCATTTTAAAGAGAGGGTTCAAAAACATATTTATTCTGAGTCAGAAGGAGAAATGCACTGGAGTACTGATGGCTATCATGCGCCCGAATATCCATATAGTAATGTTCATCTATTACCAAAAACAAGTCATTTATGGATATTAGCAGGAGGTCTATGCAGATCCAATATAGTGTCTTTTTCACTCCACAAGGATCAAGATCAAATGAATGCTAATTCTTTTTCTCTCGAAGAAAGATATATCTTTGATCTTTCATTGACTAATGATCAAGTAAGACATAAATTGTTGAATACTTTTGGTAAAAAAGATAGGGAAATTCTTGACTATTCAAAACCTTATCGAATCATATCCAAGGGTTATTGGAATCTCATAGAGCCTTCTACTTCTATTCGTAAAGAGAATTCCTTGGCGAAAAAGCGAAGAAATAGATTCGTGATTCCCTTACAATATGATCAAGAACAAGAAAAGAAACTAATACCCTGTTTTGGTATTTCGATTAAAATACCTATAAATGGTATTTTACGTAGAAATAGTATTCTTGCTTATTTTGATGATCCGCAATACAGAAGAAGCAGTTCGGGAATTACTAAATATGGGATTGTTGAAGTAGATTCAATCGTAAAAAAAGAGGATTTGATTGAGTATCGAGGAGCAAAAGAAATTAGTCCGAAATACCAAATGCAAATAAAAGTAGATCGATTTTTTTTCATTCCCGAAGAAGTGCATATCTTACCCGGATCTTCGCCCATAATGGTCCGGAACAATAGTATCGTTGGAGTAGATACACGACTTGCTTTAAATATAAATACAAGAAGTCGAGTAGGTGGATTAGTCCGAGTAGAGAGAAAAAAAAAAAGTATGGAACTGAAAATCTTTTCTGGAGATATTCATTTTTCTGGAGAGGTGGATAAAATATCTAGACACAGTAGCGTTTTGATACCACCAGGAATGGAAAAAAAAAATTCTAAAGGATCAAGAAAATTGAAAAATTGGATCTATGTTCAACGGATTACACCTATCAAAAAAAAGTATTTTGTTTTGGTTCGGCCTGTAGTCACATATGAAATAGCTGATGGGATAAATTTAGCAACACTTTTCGCTCAGGATCTCTTGCAGGAAAAGGATAATATACAACTTCGAATTGTCAATTATATACTTTATGGAAATGGCAAGTCAATTCGAGGAATTTCTCACACAAGTATTCAATTAGTTCGGGCTTGTTTAGTATTGACTTGGGACCAAGAAAAAAAGAGTTCTATAGAAGAAGAGGTTCATGCTTCTTTTGTTGAAATAAGGGCAAATGATCTGCTTCGTGATTTTATCCGAATTGAGTTAGTAAAATCCACTATTTCGTATACCGAAAAAAGGTATGATACGGCAGGTTCAGGATTGATTTCCAAGAATGAATTAGATTATACCCATATAAATCCTTTTGATTCCAAGGCGAAGATTCAATTATTTCCCCAACATCAGGGAACTCTTGGTACGTTGTTGAATCAAAATAAGGAATGCCAATCTTTCATAATTTTGTCATCATCCAATTGTTCTCGAATTGGCCCCTTCAATACTTCAAGATATAATAATGCGACAAAAGAATCGGATCCCATGACTCCAATTAGGGATTTGTTGGGTCCTTTAGGTACTATTGTGCCTAAAATAGTCAATCTTTGTTCATCTTACTATTTAAGAACTTATAATCAAGTCTTTTTAAAGAAATATTTTTTACTTGAAAAATTTCAACAGACTTTCCAAGTGCTTCAAGTACTTCCATTTCAATACTGTTTCCTAGATGAAAATAGTAGGATTTATAATCCCGATCCATGCAGTAACATCATTTTGAATTCATTCCATTTGAATTGGTGTTTTCTCCATCACGATTCTTGTGAAGAGGCATGGACAATAATTAGCCTTGGACAATTCCTTTGTGAAAATGTATGTCTATTGAAATACGGATCACGCATAAAAAAATCTGGTCAAATTTTCATTGTTAATGTTGACTCTTTAGTTATAAGATCAGCTAAGCCCTATTTGGTCACTCCAGGAGCAACTGTCCATGGCCATTATGGGGAAACCTTTTATGAAGGAGATACATTAATTACATTTATATATGAAAAATCGAGATCTGGTGACATAACGCAAGGTCTTCCAAAAGTGGAACAAATCTTAGAAGTTCGTTCAATTGATTCAATATCGATGAACCTCGAAAGAAGAGTTGAAGGTTGGGACGAACGTATCCGAAGGATTCTTGGAGTCCCCTGGGGATTCTTGATTGGAGCTGAACTCACCATATCCCAAAGTCGTATCTCTTTGGTTAATAAGATCCAAAAGGTTTATCGATCCCAGGGGGTACAGATCCATAATAGACATATAGAGATTATTGTACGTCAAGTAACATCAAGAGTTTTGGTTTCAGAAGATGGAATGTCTAATGTTTTTTTACCTGGGGAATTTATTGGATTGTTGCGAGCAGAGCGAGCAGGGCGTGTTTTGGACGAAGTGATCTGTTATCGAGCAATCTTATTGGGAATAACGAAGTCATCTCTGAATACTCAAAGTTTCATATCCGAAGCGAGTTTTCAAGAAACTGCTCGAGTTTTAGCAAAAGCTGCTCTACGAGGTCGTATTGATTGGTTGAAAGGCCTGAAAGAGAACGTTGTTCTGGGGGGGATTATACCGGTTGGTACCGGATTCAAAAAATTAGTACATCGTTCAAAGCAAGACAAAAACATTCATTTTAAAATCAAAAGGAAGAATCTATTCGAGTTGGAAATGAGAGATATTTTGTTACACCATAGAGATTTATTTTTTTCTTGTGCCCCAAACACTTTCCATGAAACATCAGACCAATCATTTACGTAATGTAATTTACTAATTTCTAACAAGAGGTTCATTCTTTTTACTTTAACTCTCTGGTCCAATTATGGATTTCGTAATCAATGAAATAAAAAAGAAAGAATGAAATGGTTTGGGTCGTAGATCAATGGTCAATCCTGGTAGAAGGTTCCGTCGGAACAATTATTTATTTCACAGGGTACTAAATCTCTTTGAAAAAAAAAAGAAAAATAGAAAGTGTGGGAAAATGGGAAGACGATATTGGAACATCAATTTGGAAGAAATGATGGAAGCAGGAGTTCATTTTGGTCATGGTACTAATAAATGGAATCCTAGAATGGCTCCTTACATCTCTGCAAAGCGTAAAGGTATTCATATTATAAATCTTACTATAACTGCTCGTTTTTTATCAGAAGCCTGCGATTTAGTTTTTGATGCAGCAAGTAGGGGAAAAAAATTCTTAATCGTTGGCACCAAAAAGAAAGCAGCGGATTTAGTAGCATCAGCAGCAATAAGGGCTCGATGTCATTATGTTAATAAAAAATGGCTTGGTGGTATGTTAACGAATTGGTCTACTACAGAAACAAGACTTCAGAAGTTCAGGGACTTAAGAGCAGAACAAAAGATGGGGAAACTCAATCGTCTCCCCAAAGGAGATGCAGCAATGTTGAAGAGAAAGTTATCTACCTTGCAAACATATCTGGGTGGGATCAAATATATGACGGGATTGCCCGATATTGTAATTATCGTTGATCAGCAAGAAGAATATACGGTTCTTCGAGAATGTGTCATTTTGGGTATTCCGACGATTTGTTTAATCGATACAAATTGTGACCCAGATCTTGCAGATATTTCTATTCCGGCCAACGATGATGCTATAGCTTCGATTCGATTGATTCTTACTAAATTAGTATCTGCAATTTGTGAGGGCCGTTCTAGTTATATAAAAAATGGTTGATTATCTTATCATTAATCTTATCATTAAGAAGAAGAAAGAAGAAGATTAGTTTGTTTTTGGTAAACTCTCTTTTATTTTTACTATTTTGGTTTGCATCTTTTGGAGTTTGAACTATGTTTTGAATATTGAATAATATTTAAAATAGAAAATGATTGGTATTTTTTTTATGTGATTTCTCGGTATCCGAAATATACGATTCATAATTTAAATTCATGAATGAACATAGATGAATTGAGAAAGAGATGGTTGAATCAAAATAATTACTTTTTTGAAGTTCAATTTCTGTTAGAGGACAATATGAATGTTATACCATGTTCCATTAAAACACTAAAAGGGTTATACGATATATCAGGTTTAGAAGTAGGTCAACATTTATATTGGCAAATAGGAGGTTTACAAATTCATGCCCAAGTACTTATCACTTCTTGGATTGTAATTGCTATCTTATTAGGTTCAGTCATCCTAGCTGTTCGGAATCCACAAACCATTCCGACCGACGGTCAGAATTTTTTCGAATATGTCCTTGAATTTATTCAAGACTTGAGCAAAACTCAGATTGGAGAGGAGTATGGTCCTTGGGTTCCTTTTATAGGAACGATGTTCCTATTTATTTTTGTTTCTAACTGGTCAGGTGCTCTTTTACCTTGGAAAATAATAAAGTTACCTCATGGGGAGTTAGCTGCGCCCACGAATGATATAAATACTACTGTTGCTTTAGCTTTACCCACGTCAGTGGCATATTTCTATGCGGGTCTTAGCAAAAAAGGATTGGGATATTTTGGGAAATACATTCAACCAACTCCAATACTTTTACCAATTAATATTCTAGAAGATTTCACAAAACCTTTATCTCTTAGTTTTCGACTTTTCGGGAATATATTGGCTGATGAATTAGTGGTTGTTGTTCTTGTTTCTTTAGTGCCTTCAGTAGTTCCTATACCTGTCATGTTTCTTGGATTATTTACAAGTGGTATTCAAGCTCTTATTTTTGCAACTTTGGCTGCGGCTTATATAGGTGAATCCATGGAGGGTCATCATTGACTAACTTTATAGTCTTTTTTGAAGCTTATTCCAATTCAAGCAATGCGGGCGGGGTTTCAATATAATCCACTGGGTTGGATAAGAAAATGCATATAGTTACATGTATGTATATATGAAGAAAGATAAACGATATTGCAGAATTTGGAAGAGAAAGAAGGGTTGGGGATCCTACTACATATATGTAATGCCTATGAGTATCAATCTTTGTGTATGTTTCGAAGAATGGTTCCAGAATACGATTGAATAGAATAAAAAGTGTAGGTGATTTACGTTATGGAAGAATAAAAGTATATGTTATTTACTAATTAAATAGTAATTATCCCTATCTCTTTTTTTCTAGCCCATTGCATTTAGATGGATTCCCATATCAGCCCTTTTTCTATTTTGTCTGTGATTGTGAATTGAATGAAAGAGAAAGAATAGAATATTTTATAAAAAAGGAAACGCAATGACTAAAACCGTATACATATCTATTTAAATAAGGTATTAAAGTAAAAATGGTAGATCGAAGTAGTTCTGACAATTCAGTAATATTATGAATTCCATTTGGAGTTTTTAGCTACTTCGACCCGATCTATTTTAGTGAGAAAGATCAAAAAATAAAAAATAAGTGTAGTAAAGTAAAAAAGTAAATAGTAAAAGTAGAAGTAGAAAAAGAAGTAGATTAAGTAATAATTCATTGGTTGGTTGTATCATTAACCATTTCTTTTTTTGGTGCGAGGAACTTACCATGAATCCACTTATTTCTGCTGCTTCCGTTATTGCTGCTGGATTGGCTGTAGGGCTTGCTTCTATCGGACCTGGGGTTGGTCAAGGTACTGCTGCGGGCCAAGCTGTAGAAGGTATTGCGAGACAACCAGAAGCAGAGGGTAAAATACGAGGTACTTTATTGCTTAGTCTGGCTTTTATGGAAGCTTTAACAATTTATGGACTGGTCGTGGCATTAGCTCTTTTATTTGCAAATCCTTTTGTTTAATGTTTCATTTCATCGTAGAATAAAAATGTAACCATAACTAATAAATTTGAGAATTCTCAAATTCCATTAATAAATAATAAGCGGAGTTATACAAAAAGAACTCTGTTCTTTGTTAGTCCTATCTATAAGGGGAGAGCATATGAAAAATCTAACCGATTCTTTTGTTTCCGTGGGGCACTGGTCATCCGCTGGGAGTTTCGAGTTTAATACCGATATTTTAGCAACAAATCCAATAAATCTAAGCGTAGTGCTGGGTGTATTGATTTTTTTTGGAAAGGGAGTGTGTGCGAGTTGTTTATTTCAAGAATAGGTTGGATTTCACCGGCTGCACTTTCTTTCTTTCTTTTTCTGTATTCTTTTTTATAGCAGAACTAGGAACAAAGCGTGCACAATCTCGACGAATTACTTCTGAATTGGATTTCATTCAGAAATCCTATGTAAGAACCATAGCATTTCGTGACTAATTGGTAAATGAATTTTGATTCTCTTCTCTATCAACCAATAATGTTGAGGTCTTTTACATGGTTAAAGATAAATTGTTTGAAGTCCAGGCACAGCATAGCATGGTACTCTTTCTACCGCTACGTGAGTACCAAAAAGGTTGAAAAATGATAAAAAGAAAAAAGGAATAATTGGGAATTTATTCAATGTAGAACACTCATATGAATAAAATTATTTGAACCATTAACTGGAAAGATGGGTATCTTCCCCCCTTTTTTATCCACTGCCGAATCGACGACCTATGTATTGTATTTGTATAAAAAAGAGAATTTTTTGGATGAAAAAAATCGAAATCTCATTCTAATAATAATGAGAATGAAGTTCAGAATTCTATTCAATTCTATTTCTAGTCTAATAGAATTCTTTTTTCTTTAAAATCTTTTTTTTTTTATTTTTGTAAATAAGTTGTAAAGAAAGAACAAATAAAGAAACAACTTTGCTGACAATTTTTTCTTTTTTGTCTGGTCTGAAGAGTCCTCCTAAGATTCTGATGTTTCTGATGTTATCGATATCTTTGAATACGAACAGAAAAGAGAGGATAGGCTCATTCCATTCAAAGATATGGGAATGCCCATCAATCAAAGAAAAGAGGAAAGAAACAATTGAGCGTGAGAGCCAAATGAATCGAAAGATTCATGTTTGGTTCGGGAAGAGATATGATAGTTGTGAAATGAATGGAAAGATAATCTACTTTCAT